TTATCGCTTAGCTTTCGACTTTTTGGGAATATATTGGCTGATGAATTAGTCGTTGCTGTTCTTGTTTCTTTAGTACCTTCAGTGGTTCCTATACCTGTCATGTTCCTTGGATTATTTACAAGTGGGATTCAAGCTCTTATTTTTGCAACTTTAGCCGCGGCTTATATAGGCGAATCCATGGAAGGTCATCATTGATTAGCTTTCAAAATAGTATTCTTTTTTAAGTTTATCCCAACACAATGTATGGGCGGCTGAAGATAAGCTAAGCTATTTTGGAACATAATAGATACAAATAATACAAATCCGGTATATATGATCTAGTGTAGTAGCAAAAAAGATTACGATGTTAGGAATGAAAAAAGGGGGGGGGGGGTCGAATATATGTAATGTAATGGCTATAAGTCAACTCTTGTGTATGTTTCAAAGAATAATTTTGAATCTGGTTGAATATGAATATAGAATATAAGATGTGAATGGTTGGTTTACGTTATGGAAGAAATATATGTATATGTGATATTAGATATTGACTAGTTATATATGAACTATCCATATATCTTATTTCCTTTCCCATCCCACTGTGAATTTAGATGGGGATTCCAATAAAAGTCCTTCTGTTTCGTCTGTGACGAATGAATAAACAGATGAAATCAAGCATATAGAAGAGAAAAGCGAAGAATTGAAAGAATGGTTTCAAACAAAGAAATGGAAGAACTAGAGCCTTATGGATTGATAAAGACTTCATGGATAGGAACTAAAAACGAGATATCGAAGTAGTTCTGATGATTCAATAATCTCATTACTTCAAGTCGTAGTTCTTAGTTACTTCGACTGGATGGATCTTAGTAATGGAATAAATAATAAGTCATAATTCATTGGTTGATTGTATCATTAACCATTTCTTTCTTTTTGTGCAAGGAGCTTACCATGAATCCACTGGTTTCTGCCGCTTCCGTTATTGCTGCTGGATTGGCCGTAGGGCTTGCTTCTATTGGACCTGGAGTTGGTCAAGGTACTGCTGCGGGCCAAGCCGTAGAAGGTATCGCGAGACAACCAGAGGCAGAGGGTAAAATACGAGGTACTTTATTGCTTAGTCTGGCTTTTATGGAAGCTTTAACAATTTATGGACTGGTCGTGGCATTAGCGCTTTTGTTTGCGAATCCTTTTGTTTAATCCTAGAAATGTGAACGGCCTTTTCTTTTTTTTTTTATTGCCTTGGACTTGCCGCTTGCTTTTTCGAATTCTATCAAGATTTTATTCCGACAATCACTTATTCATTGAGACAATACCCTGTGGGAAGGACTGATTTGAGGATGAGGAAATTTGCAGATCCACTCGCTTTCTTCCTTCCCGTTCTTAGTCCAATGGAAACCCCTTTTTTTAGGAAGCGTTGCAACAAAATAAAATTGAAATAATAATTGACTAATTTCAAAATTGAATAATTAAATATATTGAGAAATGAAATAAGGAAATTAATCAACAAATCAATCAAATCAAAAAGGGGCTAAAGTAATACAAATAATAATACAAAAAAATAAATAAAGAACTCTGTTCGATTTTGTTAGTCCTATCTATAAGAGGAGATCATATGAAAAATGTAACCGATTCTTTCGTTTCCTTGGGTCACTGGCCATCCGCCGGGAGTTTCGGGTTTAATACCGATATTTTAGCAACAAATCCAATAAATCTAAGTATAGTACTTGGTGTACTGATCTTTTTTGGAAAGGGAGTGTGTGCGAGTTGTTTATTTCAAGAATAGGCTGGATCCAACCAGCTGCACTTTCCTTTTTTTATAACTAGGAAAGAAAGGTGCACGATCTCGCGAATTACTTCTGAATAAATTAAGAAATCATATTACGAACCATAGCATTTCGTGACTCATTGGTAAATCAACTTTGATTCTCGATCAACCAATAATGTGGGACCCTTAACATGGTTAAAGCTAAATTGTTTGAAGTCCAGGCGCTACATTGGTACTCTTTCTACCACTATGTTAGTTAGTATGAAGATGGTTTCAAAATGAATATTCAAAATGAATAGCTCCAATTTATCCGATATAGAACACTCATAGCGATAAAAAAATGATTTGAACCATTTACTGGAAAAATAGGCACCCCGTCCTTTTTTTATCCAATGCTGAATCGACAACCTATGTATAAAGTAAAATAAGAAGAATTTTTTGGATTTGAAGAAAATTCAATTAATAAATAAAAAAAAGAAACAACTTTGCTGGTAATTACAGATTTTTTGTCTGGTCGGAAGAGTCCTCCGAATATTAGGGTCTTGGATCAATGATCAGTTTCTATATGTTGGAATACGAACAGAAGAGGATAGGCTCATTACATTAAAAAAAAGATAAGGGAATACTCCATAAGTACATAAGTAATTGAGCGTGAGAGCCAAATGAATCGAAAGATTCATGTTTGGTTCGGGAAGAGATCATGGAAGTTTTGAAATGAATGGGAAGATAATCTACTTTCATTAAGTGATTTATTAGATAATC